CTCCTTTTATTTTTAGAGTGTGCTTTGGAATACTGGAAGGGTCGATATTCTTCCTTATTGTTTTTTTTGTCCTATCTTCATCCTTTTTCGAACGAAATCAGAGGAATGTCTCATTAGAATTTTTATTGTTGTATCTTTATCCTTATTTTATACTTTTCTTAGGACTGATCCGCGATAATATGAATATAATTAACCTTATTTGTTATAACTATTCTCAAATCTAAAAAAGAATTCCAATTTTTTGATATTTTCAATATCCTATTATTATAAATTATTATTTTTCTATTTTTTCTATTTCGAATTTACATTGTTTATCTTAATTTAATATATATATTTAATATATATTTTTTACATTACATTATATAATAAATATTTATAAATATAATAAATTCGAAATAGAAAAAATAGAAAAATAACAGCAATGTAAATGTATATCATCAATAATTATTATGTATAATAATAAAATTCAAATTAGTCAGATATTTGATTTCTGTTACATTATTAGAATAGAATTCTATTTAGTCATATTATTAGATATATTTATTTATTAAATATATTATTAATATTCATTTTCTATTTTTTTATTAGTTATATTATGTTATGGATAGAATTATGAACTAGAATATATAATATATAGTTTATATTAAATAGTTAATATTAAAAATATATATAGTTCATATGAACTTTACAGCTAATAGCGTGGATCTGGTAGTCTCTTGAATTCCTATGCATTATTTCTGTTATGTGAGCCCGCTTAGCTCAGAGGTTAGAGCATCGCATTTGTAATGCGATGGTCATCGGTTCGATTCCGATAGCCGGCTTTTTTCTCTATCGATTTTTCCATAATTGAGAATCTCTCCTCTCCATTTCTCCAAACGTTGAGTCACTAATCTATTATGTCGTGGTAATTATAAAAAAAAGTTGATTAGATCCAATTAGATTTCTATTTTATATATATATAATAAATCACCTTAATCTTCTTTTTATATATACAACAAAAAATCTGGATATTAACACAATACATTTCATTCTATTTTGTAATATTTCAATAGATTTCGCTTTGCTTTGTTTATCCTTTAGTTCAGTCTTAATTTTGATTTCTTATGTAAAATGAATGAAATTTAAATAAAATAAAAAGGAGTCTTTACTTTATGTCTCGTTACCGAGGACCTCGTTTCAAAAAAATACGCCGTCTGGGGGCTTTACCGGGATTAACTAGTAAAAGACCTAGATCCGGAAGTGATCTTAAAAACCCATTGCGTTCCGGGAAAAGATCGCAATATCGTATTCGTTTAGAAGAAAAACAGAAATTGCGTTTTCATTATGGTCTGACAGAGCGACAATTACTTAGATATGTGCATATCGCTGGAAAAGCCAAAGGGTCAACAGGCCAGGTTTTACTACAACTACTTGAGATGCGGTTGGATAATATCCTTTTTCGATTGGGTATGGCTTCGACCATTCCCGGAGCCAGGCAATTAGTTAACCATAGACATATTTTAGTTAATGGTCATATAGTGGATATACCAAGTTATCGTTGCAAACCCCGAGATATTATTACTACGAAGGATAAACAAAGATCAAAAGCTCTGATTCAAAATTATATTGCTTCATCCCCTCAGGAAGGAGTGCCAAACCATTTGACTATTGACTCATTCCAATATAAAGGCTTAGTAAATCAAATAATAGATAGTAAATGGATCGGTTTAAAAATAAATGAGTTGTTAGTCGTAGAATATTATTCTCGTCAGACTTGAACCTAACGAACATAACAAGGAAAGGAGTTCAGACAATTCTATCCCTTTTTCGACGAAGGAAATAGATCTAAGGGCCTTAATCCGTATTTTGTTATTCACGTATTACAAATTGATACGCAGTAGAATTTATTTTGCTCTTTCCACGATATTTTTCTTTTACGTACCCATACCACAGTAATGTAATTAGGAATCATAATTTTCTATCAAATAAAGCTGTTGGGATAATATAATGATATTCATTTTTATTTGATTTGATATATTGTAGTTGGTAACGCTGGTGAATTAACAGAAACGGAAAGAGAGGGATTCGAACCCTCGGTAAACAAAAAGCCTACATAGCAGTTCCAGTGCTACGCCTTCAACCACTCGGCCATCTCTCCTATATAATCCTATTATTGACCAGAAACCGAGTGAATAGTGAGTCCATAGGAAAAAAAGTTTCCTTTCCAATTCCATATTTATAAACAACCTCTCTTATCATCCATCTACCCTATTATAAATTTATGAATCATACCATGAATTTTTCTATGGCATTTCATTCAATTGTATAATAATTATTCATCCCTTTTCCTTTTTGGGTCATAACCAAATCTCAATTTATTGAGTTATCAGATTCGAGTTATAAGAATCTATAGTAAAATAAAGTCCTTGGTTATCTAACTTAGATGAAATAGTAATAGTTCCGTGCATTTGTATATTACGAAATTGATATTATATAAAATTCAATCTGATTCAAAAGTCTCCCATCTTTCTTTGTCAAAAAAAGGTAAAATTTGAGCAGAAGGTACACAAGAATTTTTATATTTTTATGTTATTTTGTACTCTACAATTCCTTTTTGTGGGATCATTTTCCCCGAGAGGGTAATGAGAAGAATTATAGAATGGATTACTAATTATGCCTAGATCTCGGATAAATGGAAATTTTATTGATAAGACCTCTTCAATTATAGCTAATATTTTATTACGAATAATTCCGACAACTTCAGGAGAAAAAAAAGCATTTACCTATTACAGAGATGGTGTGATTTGATTTTTTGTTCTTATTTTTTTAGCCCTCAACGAAGTCTTACGAGAAAAAGACGCAGTTCGGAATATAAAGAACCAAATTATTGAAATAAAGTTACGCTTAGTGAAGGTAAAGTTTGGAGATAGAACAATTCCTTCTGTCGTGTATCCTCGATTGATCCAGCCTCAGATACTTTAATTGTCGATTTTAGTATTAAACGAAAGGTTATACCTATAGGTTCTGTATTGCAGGTCAATCCTACTCCACTAGTACCAATAGGCGGCATAGGGGAAGAAGCACTACACTAGGAATCAACAACACGAAAACTTTGGTAAAAATGACCCTTTTCCTTATCGGTATCGGGGCTACCAAGAATGGTTGGGACAACAAACATCCATCTCATTCGTACTTTGGATACCCGTATAACCATCAAAGATCGTTGAAGTGACTAATTCCTGGAAATAGTAAGCGTTGAGGACAAAGAAATCGTTGGAGTTACCATTTCTATCTAGCACTAATACGATAGGTCTTAAAAAAACTTCTTGCGGGAAGGCTAGCTAGAGATTTCTTGTAAAAATACCAGCTCCTGTCAGTTCATAATGAGAATAGTGAAATTTAGATTCCATGGCTTATTCCCCTTACTACTATGCACAGAAGGGAGGAGCCGTATGAGCTGAAAATCTCACGTACGGTTCTGGAGCGGAGATTTTTTGAATAAAATAAATGAACGACCGTAACGGATGTCAGCTCAATCCGAAGGAAATTATGCAGAAGCTTTACAGAATTATTATGAAGCTACGCGATCAGAAATTGATCCCTATGATCGAAGTTATATACTTTATAACATAGGCCTTATACACACAAGCAACGGGGAGCATACAAAGGCTTTGGAATACTATTTCCGGGCATTAGAACGAAACCCATTCTTACCACAAGCTTTTAATAATATGGCCGTGATCTGTCATTACGTGCGACTATCTCCACTATAGAAAGAAAGAAAAAAGATCAAATTAACTAGTCAATACTAGAAAAAAAGGCTTTCTACATATGCATCGTTCAAAGCAACGATTTTTACCAGCTGTAGCAAGGAAAGAAACCTCATGATAACAAAAAAGGAAATAAATAGATAAAGCCTACATACTATATTCTATGGATAAAGAATCAAATTGATAAAAAAAGCACCGTAAAGATCAATTAGCGAGCTTTTGGGTCGAGACAGTTAAAAACTGCTTACTTATGTCATGAAATGATATATAAAGTTAGGAATCAACTTATGTAATAGAGTCGATCCACTAAAGTATTGAGCAGCGGCGTAGCATCAGATCCCAAAGATAGTAAGTTCTTTTTTCTTATGGAAGAAAGTCTTTTTCAAGGATTCTATATAAATTTCATATATGAAACCGAGATAGTTACCTTTCAGAAAATGATAACGATATAGGGGATATCTATGTTTCATTTTTCTTAAGGTGGGAAAAAAGATAAAACTAATTATTGATCACAATTAGAATTTTAAACTTATGGAATTAACTTTTTCTGGTTAACCCAAGAAAAATGGGATTTTTTTCTCATAAATAGAATTCAGTTAGTATAGGGGAATAGGGTAAATATAAGATGAGACCAAAAAAAGAATTGATTGCTGAGCCGTATGAGGTAGGAAACTCTCAAGTACGGTTCTAAGGGAAGGAATTGGCCCACCTATTCCAACCGCGGAGAACAGGCCATTCTACAGGGTGATTCTGAAATTGCGGAGGCTTGGTTCGATCAGGCTGCTGAGTATTGGAAACAGGCTATAGCGCTTACTCCAGGTAATTATATTGAAGCACATAATTGGTTGCAAATCACGAGACGTTTCGAATAAAACCATTCGTTAATTCAGTAGAATTTATTCTTGGATCCATCAATCAAATAAAATAGATCATTACCATGACATGATAAGATCCAATCAAGAATTTCATTATATCCCTTCCTTGTAAAATCATTCTATTTTGTATGGTATCTTATAGGTATAAATGATATGGATACCGTACAGAATAAGAGTAGAAGTAGAACTAAGAAAAGATACCTTCGATGTATCTTATTAATTTTAATGAATGAGATCTTGTAATTTGTAATAAAGTACTAAAAAAGTAAGTAATAGGGTATTATGCTCTATGAAATTAGATTTATATAGGCACTTCTATATTTAGATAGAAATAAATTAGACTAGGTTGCAAAAAAAGAGTTTTTTCGTTACGCCG